ATCGGAGTTTCCAATTATAGCTTCCATAACTGTTTATTTGGGATCATCCCCCGGATTAAAGAAAAAAAAAAGAATCAAAAAGGGCGGCGATTTAAATCCGGATTTCTCCAGTACCTTATACCTTATTTTAAAATCACAAATCGAAAATAGAAGCAAAAGCGAAAAACCCAAAAGAGCCGAGCAATGCTGCATCAGACTGCTTGTCTTCTTGTAGTTGGATCTCCAAGTTTTTGGAATACTCCAAATTCCACTTGAGCATCCAAATCCGGGTCAATACCAGCAAAAACATCTCTGAACAAGGTTCTAGCACCGTGCCAAATGTGGCCGAAGAAGAAAAGCAGAGCAAATGAAGCGTGTCCAAAAGTAAACCATCCCCTTGGACTGCTACGAAAAACACCATCAGATTTCAAAGTAGCACGATCTAATTCAAAAATTTCACCCAATTGCGCACGTCTAGCATATTTTTTCACAGTAGCAGGATCGCTATAAATCACGCCATTCAATTCGCCACCATAGAACTCAACAGTTACACCTACTTGTTCGACGCTATACTTTGATTCTGCCCTTCGAAAAGGCACGTCGGCTCTAACAATTCCATCTCCGTCTACCAAAACAACGGGAAATGTTTCAAAAAAAGTAGGCATACGACGTACAAAAAGTTCATGTCCTTCTTTATCTCTAAAGATAGGGTGTCCTAACCAACCGACAGCTATTCCATCCCCGTTATCCATTGAACCCGCGCGGAATAATCCCCCTTTCGCAGGATTATTTCCGATGTAATCATAAAAAGCTAATTTTTCAGGAATTTTCGACCAAGCTTCTGCTAAACTTTGATTTTCCGCTAGTCCAGCACTGACTCTTCGATATATTTCTTGCTGAAAGTATCCCTGATCCCATTGATAACGGGTGGGACCAAATAATTCGATAGGGGTAGTTGCTGAACCATACCACATAGTTCCAGCAACAACAAACGCTGCAAAAAAGACAGCAGCGATGCTGCTGGAAAGAACGGTTTCAATATTGCCCATACGTAATCCTTTGTATAAGCGTTGAGGTGGGCGGACACTAAGATGGAATAAGCCTGCTAATATGCCCAATGTCCCTGCGGCAATATGATGAGAGGCTATTCCTCCTGGAACAAAGGGATCAAAACCTTCCACACCCCACGCTGGATTTACAGATTGTACCTTTCCTGTTAGTCCATACGGGTCAGACACCCATATTCCAGGACCATATAATCCTGTTACATGAAATGTCCCAAAACCAAAGCAAGCCACTCCTGAGAGAAATAAATGAATTCCAAAGATTTTAGGCAAATCCAAAGAACGTTTTCCTGTACGGTCATCAACAAATATTGCTAGATCCCAATATACCCAATGCCAGATAGCTGCCAAGAAACACAATCCGGAAAACACAATATGTGCCCCGGCTACACCTTCGTAACTCCAAATACCCGGATTCTCTACCGTCCCCCCTGTAATACTCCAACCACCCCAAGAATCGGTTATTCCTAACCGAGTCATGAAGGGTATAACGAACATGCCCTGTCTCCACATTGGATCAAGAACCGGGTCGGAGGGATCAAAAACAGCTAATTCATATAGAGCCATTGAACCGGCCCAACCCGCAACCAGGGCTGTATGCATTATATGGACAGCAATCAAACGGCCGGGATCATTCAATACGACGGTATGAACACGATACCAAGGCAAACCCATGGGACAACCCCTTTATTAATAAAAAATAGACACTATGTAACTTTATTGCATTGAAAAAAACTATACTACGGACCCCCCCTTTCCGGGGATTATCTCGAAAAAAGGGTTAATATTAATATTTGTTCTATTCTTTTAGTAATAATGGAAGAGTTCGGTTCGTAGGAAAAAAGAGAAGCAGGTCTATTCTATACTCGATAAGTACCAATACGCAATGGGGGTTGATGCCCTTTTCGATGAGTGAATGCATCCATATTTGATCATCATTCAAAAAAGCCTTATTCGTAAGAATTTTCGTTGATTTTATGAACTTTATGAACTTAGTCAATCTATGTATAAACTGAGATAATGGCCACTATTATCTATTATTAAGACAAGAAGCCCATTATTACGCTTCCACATCAAAGTGAACTAGAGTACTTAATTCTTTTTTCTTTCATTTTATGCCTATTGGTGTTCCAAAAGTACCTTATCGAAGTCCCGGGGACAAGCACCCATCTTGGGTTGACATATAGTGCGACTTGTCAGATCTATTGGGCCATATGGGATTCCCCCATTCTCTCCCCGATCGAGATATCCTCTGTTTCGCCCAAAAAAATTGATTGAATTATCAAAAATTTGTAGCGTGAAATGCAATGATGAAGTGCATTTAGATTTATTTCGTAAGGAAGTAGCCAGATTCATATTAGCAATAAATCTATTTTATGGTCGTCTTGGCTGGACCACTAAAATGAGGTATCCAGGCTCCGTTTAGACAAACCCAATTGGGAATATATCGATAATTTTTCCGTATACCATAAACGATCCCGTTTCGACCTTTATTCGAAAGAGGAGCGATCTCAAACTGTTAATCGACGGAATAATAAATATGATGAATATGTCAAATATTTGACAGAAGACATGAACGAAATGAATTAAAAAAAGAGGGGAGTCATAGCAAAAAAGAGACGTGGTATTGGGTTCATTTGTCCTATATGTGCAAATCAAAATCGGGCGGATCCTTACTCGGAGTAGAGCATAAACCTAAAAAATTGAAGAAGCCCATTCAATTCAGGAACAAGAAAATAGCGTCGGGATTTTTGGATTGGATCTCGATGAAAAAATACATCAATGAAAAGTGAGTTCCACAAGTCAATAAGTTTAGTGAATTGATTTTTTATAGTAGAATATAATCGGTATCGAAAACCCAATTAAACTCATCATTCTTGAAAAACGGAAGAGAAGCCCCCTCGGCAGAAGGAGCCCGCAAGGAAACAAGAAAAGAAAGGGGCTAGAAGCGACACATTGATTTTTTTTTTTCACAAGCTTTGTTGAACCGTATGCATCAAACGATGCCTGTACGGCTCCGAAGGGATACAAGGTTTATCCTAATCAATCGACTTTATCGAGAAAGGTTGCTTTTTTTAGGTCAAATGGTTGAGAGTGATATCTCGAATCAACTTATTGGTATTATGGTCTATCTCAGTATAGAAAACGAGACCAAGGATTTGTATTTATTTATCAACTCTCCTGGCGGGTGGGTAATACCCGGGATAGCTATTTATGATACTATGCAATTTGTGCGACCGGATGTACAGACAATATGCATGGGATTGGCCGCTTCCATGGGGTCTTTTCTCCTGGCCGCAGGAGCAAGTACCAAACGTCTAGCATTCCCTCACGCTTGGCGCCAACGAGTTTTTTATTTGAGAGAAAAAAAGAAGACTATGCCTTCGCCATATGGATTATTAATATTAAGTAATAATAGCATGGCATTTCGAATTCGATATGAAAATTGTTAGTGTTTTTTTTAATATTCTATTATGTATCGAAGCAGTAGTATGAGATAAAGGAGGGATATTTCGAGTTTATCTTACCTATCGGAGGCCTATTGCAGCGTCACAAACTTTTTTCACGCCGGAAGGTTATTAACACTATTTGTGGTATGAAAGAGTACGAAAAAAAAAAGAAACTTTGGGATTGCTGAATCACAAACGAAATAAATATAGAAAGCAACGGAGCCATCATAGTATTTTTGAACTTCTAAAAAAAAAGAAGGGTGGTAATTGGATCATTTACCGAGCTGGGTCTAATAGAACCCCATACTTTCTCCTCGTTTGATGAAAGTAAAAAGCAAATTCCATTGGCGAGCCGTATGCAATGCGACAAAATGCCCGTACGGTTGTTCAATTCTCTGTTTTTCTTTATCTCTTCCACTCACCCAATCGTGCGAGATAGAGGAACTTTTAGAATATATCATCAGGGTCATGATCCATCAACCTATTGGCGCTTTTTATGGGGCACAAACGGGAGAATTTATCCTGGATACGGAAGAACTGCTGAGACTGCGCGAAATCCTTACAATGGTTTATGTACAAAGGTCGGGCAAGCCCTTATGGGTTGTATCCGAAGACATGGAAAGGGATACTTTTATGTCAGCAACAGAAGCCCAAGCTCATGGAATTGTTGATCTTGTAGCGGTTGGATAAAACATAGCAGGCACTTCTTAAGGGGTTAAGAGAATATTAAACAGAAGAAATTCGTGATCATCCGGTTAGGATCGATCTAAACCAGCCCATAATGGAAAATTCCGCATGCCAACTATTAAACAACTTATTAGAAACCCAAGACAGCCAATCAGAAACGTTACAAAATCCCCCGCTCTGCGAGGATGCCCTCAACGCCGAGGAACATGTACAAGGGTGTATGTGCGACTCGTTTCAATCATGGGCTGAGCCAAAACAAAAGAAAGCAAACCTTTTTTTCAGTATCAATGCTCAGTACCTGTGAATCGGATATAATGGAATACGAAGAACTGCATTCACTATCTAAAAAAGATCGATCTATCATATCTTTCTATTGTGTATGAAATTTATGGTTTCCACTGGCGCAAATTCAACCGCCTCAATTTGCAATTTAAGGTGAGAAAGAATTCCCCATTGGGAACAAACAATTTGCCATTAAGCGGGGAAATACTATAAAAAAAGAAAAAAGAGAATTTTTCTACTCTTGCAAGAACGGACTAACAGGGTCAACTACCCCACCAATCTTCAGAATTAAATACCGTCACTGTATACGGTCTATCTCGTTATGAAAGACCTATTACTAGAAAATTCATGGGTAGAGCCGAAGAGCGGTAACTGTACAAGTTACCAATAGAATGGATTAACTATTAACTGAAGGAGTGGCTCCGGTGTATAGAGATGGCCTCACCGTTTAAGAAGTAATCATAGAAACGACGGAACTCACAATTTCCTTAGCTATTTACTACTTTATTTTTATTTTTTACTATTTTATTTCGAATGCCTCGAAAAAGGTAAAAGCGTGGGCGGGAAGGTTAGAGTAGCAAAAGCCATTGGAATTTTTGATTTTATAAATTGGAAGAGTCCGTTTTGTTATTAATAGACTAGGAAAGAAAAAAAGAATAACTGAAAGAAAGGAAATCGATTAGTTATTCATCAAAGTTTCATTTATTCCATTTATTCAATGACCAGAATTAGACGAGGATATATAGCTCGGAGACGTAGAACAAAAATGCGTTTATTTGCATCAAGCTTTCGCGGGGCCCATTCCAGACTTAGTCGAACAATTACTCAACAGAAAATAAGAGCTTTAGTTTCGGCTCATCGCGATAGAGATAGGAAAAAAAGGGATTTTCGCCGTTTGTGGATCACTCGAATAAATGCAGTAATTCGCGGAAACGGGGTATCCTATATTTATAGTAGATTAATACACAATCTGTATAAGGCACAGTTGGTTCTTAATCGTAAGATACTTGCACAAATAGCTATATCAAATAGGAATTGTCTGTATATGATTTCCAATGAGATCATAAAATAAGGAAATTGGAAGGAGTCCAGTATTAAGTATAATTTTTAAACAGAGTTTTCTGGAAAATGAACTCCAGGAAGGTAGAGTAGAAATAATATGATAAAGTCGTCAAAATGGGCGAATACGCTCAAAAAAAAAAGATTGATTTGATTCTCCTTCCCCAATTCTTTTTTTCTTACGACACGACACGACTGCTTCTCGGATTTTTTGAACAAAACATCTGTCTGTGTTTGAGTTCGGATTGGAATTTTGCTTTAATTGAAGAGTAAGCCTATTTTTTTCTGGTTCGAAGACCTGGTGTTCGAGCGGTCGACCCACTTCTTTCAAATTGTTTCTCATTATTAAGAAAAGGTAACAAAGATAAAATACGAGCTTGTTTTATAGCAATAGTAATTAATCGTTGTTCTTTTAAGGTCAATCTATTCACTCGTCTAGATAATATTTTTCCCTGTTCACTAAGAAATCGACTAATTAAAGTCATGTTTCTATAATCAATTCGATCCCCCGATTGGATCGGGGGCAAACGCCTACGAAAAGATCGCTTGGATTTAAGAAAGAGTCGCTTGGTTTTATCCATAATTTGTTTATTCCTTATCCCTAAAATCCTATTTCGACAAAATCCAAAAAAGGGGGGTTATAGAATCCATTAGAGGATTTGGTTTGTCTATATTTATTTGTTTCTATTTAAATATATGAAATATTTTATTTTTTCATGCTCCTCGGCAGGCTGACACACAAGCACGCGGTTCGACTCTATCTATTTTTTTATCTCCCCATGAAGTGTATGTTTGTAACAATAGGGACAGAATTTTCTCAATTCCAATCGACTAGGTGTATTGTGTCGATTCTTTTGAGTAATATATCTGGAAATACCCCTTGATTCCTTATTAACACCGTTTCGAACACAACTAGTACATTCCAAAATAACCCTTACTCGGATATCTTTTCCCTTGGCCATGAACCTCCTTGGGGTTTTTGATTTACCCAACTTTTCTATTTTCCGACCCGAAACGAATAAGAAGCAAGGGACAAAAAAATAGAAGTGGCTAACCGCTCAAAATAAAATTATGAAATAGAGATTTTATTGCAATTAATATAGTAAATAAATCGGAAATAAGAAATAATAAGTAATACAAAAATTTCGAACTCTATTTCTAATTATTTCATTTAAGTATCTTGTAGTGTAGGATCCTCGTACCCTAGCCACATTTCCATTTCCGTGTTCTTTCGCTTTCCTCTTTTATTCTATCTATCTAATTGTCAAACAAAATTGTCAAACAAAAAACTAAAAAAGGGGAAAGAGAAATTAGTCACAACATTTTGATTCTATTCTTTACCCCGTTCCAGTTCAATAACTAGAATGAAAAAAACGGAAATGTCAATGCGTCGGGGAATATACGGTTGATTTCGATCAATAACCCTGCTAAAGCCCCGAACCACAGAGTACTTAGTACCGGTGCCACGGAAAGATATGTTTTTAGATCTCGCATTGAAAATCCTCCTTCTTTTTTGTTTTTGTATTCCCAAATTCCCAATTGGAATATATTATGGTAAGAGATGTATATGTAGTTAAGGGCCACTTGTAGTTGTGCGCGGAATCCCTAATTCAAATTGAAATGCGCAACGATTCGGTCGATAAGATTTTCTTTTTTTTTTATTATAATTAAAGCAGAAAACTGGGTCACTTTACGCCTGAGAATTTCCACGAAAACTAATAATTTATTATTAGTATATCTTATATGATATGAGACCAAAAACAAGAAAAGGCAAGATAAATTTTTCATATCAATAGAGGGAATAAAAAACTATAAGAAGGGTGTGGAAAACTAGACAGGGATTCTTTACAATGATACTGTAGACCAATTGAAAGGGATGTAGCGCAGCTTGGTAGCGCGTTTGTTTTGGGTACAAAATGTCACGGGTTCAAATCCTGTCATCCCTATCAATTACCGCTCCGAGCAGCAGTAACACGAGA